TAGTTTATTTGATCAAATAAAAAAGCAACTTTGGGATTGCTGAATCACAGACAAATCACAGACAAAAAAATATAATAAAATAAATATATAAAGCAACGGAGCCATCATAGTATTTTTGAATTCCTCCGAAAGGAAGGGTGGTAAGTTGATCATTTACCGATCGGGGTCTGATCGATCCTATTTTTTCTTTATTTGATGTAAGGTAAGGGTCAATTTTATTGTAGAGCCGTATGCAATGCATAATGCCCGTACGGTTGTTCGATTCTATCTTTTTTTCTTGTTATTCTTTTATCTTTCTTTTATCTTCCCCTCATCATGCGAAATAAAGAAACCTTTTATTTTCTTATATCATCAGGGTAATGATCCATCAACCTGCTGGTTCTTTTTCTGAAGTAGCAACGGGAGAATTCATCCTGGAAGTGGGAGAACTGCTGAAACTACGTGAAACCCTGACAAGGGTTTATGTACAAAGAACGGGCAAACCCCTATGGGTTGTCTCCGAAGACATGGAAAGAGATGTTTTTATGTCAGCAACAGAGGCCCAAGCTTATGGAATTGTTGATCTTGTAGCGGTTGAATGACAATAGCCTGGATTTCGAATCAATTCGTGATTTGAAATTACCCCTGCCGAGTTTCATATTAATATATTATGACTTTTATTTACTATTCTATTCAATAAAAGGAATTCATAATCATGCGGTTAGGATCGATCTAAACCAGTCCATTATGTATATGATTCAACATGCCAACGATTAAACAACTTATTAGAAATACAAGACAGCCAATTAGAAATGTCACAAAATCCCCCGCGCTTCGGGGATGCCCTCAGCGTCGAGGAACATGTACTAGGGTGTATGTGCGACTCGTTCAGATCATGAACTAGAACAAAGGAAAGAGAGCCACGTTCGAATATCAATGATCAAATAGGATAGAACGGAAAACGAACTACATTTCCTATCTAAAAATAAGAAAATGGAGCATATCCCTTTTATTGTGTATGAAATTTATGGTTTCTATTGGTGTAAATCCACTCACCTCAATTCAAGATGAGAAGCAATTCTCCATTGGTAGCAAATGGTTATCCATTAAGCGGAGGAAATCTTAGTTAATATAGACCCCTCTTGCAAGAACGGACTAACAGGGTCAGCTACCCAGCCAACCTTCATAATTAAATACCGTTACTGTATAGGTAGAGCTCATTGTGAAAGACCTATTACTGGATAATTCATGGGTAGAGCCGAAGAATGTGAACTATACAAGTTAGCAATAACATTGATTAAATGAAGTAAAGGCTCCGGTGTATAGAGAAGACCTCACCGTTTAAGAAGTAACCATAGAAACGATGGAATCCACTATTTCTTTATCATTGCTATTTTTTTTTTATTTTTAATACCTAGTATAGTAAAATTTCGTATTTCGAGGCGAAACGCCTATAAAAAAGAAAAAATCGTGGTTGGGAAGGTTATAGTAGCCAAAGCCGTTGGAATTTTTAGTTTATACATTGGAAAAATCCGTTTTGTTATTAATATACTAGGAAAGGGGCAAAAGAATAACTGAAAGAAAGGAAATCTATTAGTTATTCGTGAAAGTTTCATTTATTCAATGACCAGAATTAGACGGGGATATATCGCTCGGAGACGTAGAACAAAAATTCGTTTATTTGCATCAAGCTTTCGGGGGGCTCATTCAAGACTTACTCGAACTATTACTCAACAAAAAATAAGAGCTTTGGTTTCGGCTCATCGGGATAGGGATAAGCAAAAAATCAATTTTCGTCGTTTGTGGATCACTCGAATAAATGCAGCAATTCGTGAAAGGGGGGTATGCTATAGTTATAGTAGATTAATAAACGGTCTGTACAAGAGACAGTTGCTTCTTAATCGTAAAATACTTGCACAAATAGCTATATCAAATAGGAATTGTCTTTATATGATTTCCAATGAGATCATAAAAGAAGTAGGTTGGAAGGAATCCACCGGTTAAACGGAGTTGCCCGGAGAATGAACTCCGGGAAGGTCGAATAAAAATGAATAGAATATGATAAAATATGAGAAAGTAGTCAAAATAAATATGAATCAACAAGTTAAATAAAAAAATTTATTCTTCCCAGATTATTATTTGTTTTCTTACGACACGAGAATTCAATCCGGATTCTTGGATTTTTCCAACAAAATAAAAATCCCCGTTTGAGTTCGGATGGGAATTAGAATTCAAGTGAAGAAAGAGTAAACCTATCTTTTTCTGGCTCTAAGACTAGGAGTTCTAGTGGTCGACTCGGTTCTTTCAAATTGTTTCTCATTATTAAGAAAAGGTAACAAAGATAAAATACGAGCTTGTTTTATAGCAATAGTAATTAATCGTTGTTGTTTCAAGGTCAATCTATTCACTCGTCTAGATAATATTTTTCCCTGTTCACTAATAAATCGACTAATTAAACTCATGTTTTTATAATCAATTCGATCCCCCGATTGGATCGGGGGCAAACGCCTACGAAAAGATC